GCCTCCGTAGCTTAAAATAAAGCATAACATTGAAGATGTTAAGACTGAGCCCTAGAAAGCTCCGAGGGCACAAAGGCCTGGTCCTGGCTTTACCATCGACCCTGACCGAGCTTACACATGCAAGTCTCCGCACCCCTGTGAGGATGCCCTCGATCCTCTAATGAGGACGAGGAGCGGGCATCAGGCACGCAACAGCAGCCCAAGACGCCTTGTTCAGCCACACCCCCAAGGGAACTCAGCAGTGATAAACATTAAGCCATAAGCGAAAGCTTGACTTAGCTAACGTCAAAAGGGCCGGTAAATCTCGTGCCAGCCACCGCGGTTATACGAAAGGCCCGAGTTGATGGTCACCGGCGTAAAGAGTGATTATAGCATGTTAAAATAACTAAAGCCAAAGCCCTTCCCGGCTGTCATACGCACCCGAAGGCATGAGGCCCCTACACGAAAGTAGCTTTAACCACAAGACCCCTAGAACTCACGACAGCCAAGACACAAACTGGGATTAGATACCCCACTATGCTTGGCCGTAAACCTTGATGATAAAACACAAATATCATCCGCCAGGGGACTACAAGCGTCAGCTTAAAACCCAAAGGACTTGGCGGTGCCCCACACCCACCTAGAGGAGCCTGTTCTAGAACCGATAACCCCCGTTAAACCTCACCACCCCTTGTCAACCCCGCCTATATACCACCGTCGCCAGCTTACCCTGTGAAGGACCAATAGTAAGCCTAATGAGCACAACTCAAAACGTCAGGTCGAGGTGTAGCGAATGGGGTGGGAAGAAATGGGCTACATTTTCTGAAACCAGAATACTACGGATGACATAGTGAAACCAATGCCTGAAGGTGGATTTAGCAGTAAAAGGGGAGCAGAGAGCCCTTTTGAAATAGGCCCTGGGGCGCGCACACACCGCCCGTCACTCTCCTCAAAACACACACCAACAAAGGTACATAAACAACTAGAAAAAACAAGAGGAGGCAAGTCGTAACATGGTAAGTGTACCGGAAGGTGCACTTGGAATAACCAGAGCGTAGCTAAAACAGAAAAGCATCTCCCTTACACTGAGAAGAAACCCGTGCAAATCGAGTCGTTCTGAGCTAAATAGCTAGCCTAACCACCAACACCAAACCACACAACCATAAATACCCAACCACACACTAACAGAAACCACTAAACCATTCTCCCCCCTTAGTATGGGCGACAGAAAAGGAAAAACCAGAGCAATAGAAAAAGTACCGCAAGGGAAAGCTGAAAGAGAAGTGAAACAACCCGTAAAAGCAAAGAAAAGCAGAGATTAAGTCTCGTACCTTTTGCATCATGACTTAGCTAGCACCAGCCAGGCAAAGAGAACTTTAGTCTGGCCCCCCGAAACTAGACGAAGCTACTCCGGGACAGCCCATATGGGGCCAACCCGTCTCTGTGGCAAAAGAGTGGGAAGATCCCCGAGTAGAGGTGAAAAATCTAACGAGTCTAGTCATAGCTGGTTGCTTAGGAAATGAATATTAGTTCAGCCCCACGACCTGCTTAAATCAAAAGAGCTAATTCTACCAAAGAATTAGAGACAGTCCTGGGAGTTAGTCAGAGGAGGTACAGCTCCCCTGAAAAAGAACACAACCTTCACAGGAGGATAAGGATCATAATCAAAAAGGCACCCTGCTCCAGTGGGCCTAAAAGCAGCCACCTGAACAGAAAGCGTCAAAGCTCAGGCAGGACCACATTAACCTATTATTCTGATACCCAGTCCAACTCCCCTAAAAATACTAAGCCATTCTATGCACCCATAGAAGAGACAATGCTAAGATCAGTAATAAGAAGGCACAACCTTCTCCTAGCACATGTGTAAGTCAGATCGGACCAACCACTGACAAACAACGGACCCAATACAAGAGGGAAATGAAACAAAAACCAAACCCGAGAAGAAGCTACAACACAATACCGTTAGCCCTACACAGGAGTGCCCCAAGGAAAGACTAAAAGAGACGGAAGGAACTCGGCAAACTCGAGCCTCGCCTGTTTACCAAAAACATCGCCTCTTGCAAAACACAAAATATAAGAGGTCCCGCCTGCCCCGTGACCCAAAAAGTTTAACGGCCGCGGTATTTTGACCGTGCGAAGGTAGCGTAATCACTTGTCTTTTAAATGAAGACCGGTATGAATGGCAACACGAGGGCTCAGCTGTCTCCCGCCTCCAGTCAATGAAATTGATCTGCCCGTGCAGAAGCGGGCATAAAGCCATAAGACGAGAAGACCCTGTGGAGCTTAAGACGTATGGCCACCCATGCCGAGCAGCCCCACAACAAAAAAGCGAACAAGCCTAATGGTACCTGGCCACGATGTCTTCGGTTGGGGCGACCGCGGAGGAAAACCTAGCCTCCATGTGGACCGGGGGGACTATTACTACCCCTAAAGCCAAGAGACACACCTCTAAGCAACAGAACATCTGACCAAAAATGATCCGGGCCAAAGCCCGATCAACGAACCAAGTTACCCCAGGGATAACAGCGCAATCCTTTCCAAGAGTCCCTATCGACGAAAGGGTTTACGACCTCGATGTTGGATCAGGACATCCTAATGGTGCAGCCGCTATTAAGGGTTCGTTTGTTCAACGATTAAAGTCCTACGTGATCTGAGTTCAGACCGGAGCAATCCAGGTCGGTTTCTATCTATGCAGTAACCCTTCCTAGTACGAAAGGACCGGAAGGGAGGGGCCCATGCCCACAAACAAGCCCCACCCCCATCCAATGAAAACAACTAAAAAGGAAAAGGGGGTACAACGAACACAGCCAAAGACAATGGCGCGCTAAGGTGGCAGAGCCTGGTAATTGCAAAAGGCCTAAGCCCTTTCAACCAGAGGTTCAAATCCTCTCCTTAGCTATGATTGAACTGCTAACCACCTACATCATCAACCCCCTGGCATACATCGTGCCTGTACTCCTAGCGGTTGCCTTCCTGACCCTGCTAGAACGAAAAGTGCTAGGATATATACAACTCCGAAAAGGCCCAAACGTGGTAGGCCCTTACGGGCTACTCCAGCCAATCGCAGACGGGGTAAAACTATTCATCAAGGAACCCGTCCGGCCCTCCACCTCATCACCATTTCTTTTCCTAATTACCCCAATAATAGCACTAACCCTGGCCCTCACCCTCTGAGCCCCTATGCCAATCCCCTACCCGGTGATCGACCTCAACCTAGGGATCCTATTCGTACTGGCCCTATCAAGCCTTGCAGTCTACTCAATCCTGGGCTCCGGATGAGCATCAAACTCAAAGTACGCACTAATCGGAGCACTGCGAGCGGTCGCCCAAACCATCTCGTATGAAGTCAGCCTAGGACTCATCCTCCTCTCAGTGATCATTTTCTCCGGAAACTTCACCCTCCACACCTTTGGCGTAACGCAAGAAGCAGTCTGACTCCTGGCACCAGCATGACCACTAGCAGCCATATGATACATCTCAACCCTAGCAGAAACAAACCGCGCCCCCTTCGACCTCACCGAAGGGGAGTCAGAACTAGTCTCCGGATTCAACGTAGAATATGCAGGAGGACCATTCGCACTATTTTTCCTAGCTGAATACTCCAACATCCTCCTGATAAACACACTGTCCACAATTCTTTTCCTGGGAGCCTTCCACAGCCCAACTCTCCCCGAACTAACCGCATTCAACCTAATGACCAAGGCCGCCCTACTGTCCATCCTGTTCCTATGAGTTCGAGCCTCCTACCCACGGTTCCGATATGACCAGCTCATGCACCTCGTGTGAAAAAACTTCCTCCCTCTGACACTAGCCCTAGTACTCTGACACGCAGCCCTGCCCATCGCCCTAGCAGGACTACCACCACAAATTTAACACTATAAGGAAATGTGCCCGAATAATTAAGGACCACTTTGATAGAGTGAACTATGTGGGTTCAAGTCCCTCCATTTCCTTAGAAAGAAGGGATTCGAACCCATCCTCAAAGAGATCAAAACTCTTGGTGCTTCCACTACACCACTTCCTAGTAAAGTCAGCTAATTAAGCTTTTGGGCCCATACCCCAAATATGTTGGTTAAAATCCTTCCTTTACTAATGAACCCGTACGTAGCTATCATCCTCATCTCAAGCCTTGGCCTCGGAACCACCCTAACATTTGCCAGCTCCCACTGACTGCTAGCCTGAATAGGCCTAGAAATCAACACGATAGCCATCCTCCCACTAATGGCCCGACAACACCACCCCCGAGCTGTCGAAGCCACAACAAAATACTTCCTTACCCAGGCCACAGCCGCTGCCCTTATCCTATTTGCCAGCCTAATGAACGCCTGAACAACAGGAGAATGAAACATCCAACAACTGTCGGACCCGCTAGCCACCACCCTCATTACACTAGGCCTAGCCCTGAAAATCGGACTCGCCCCCGTACATTTCTGACTACCAGAAGTACTCCAAGGACTAGACCTAACAACAGGACTAATTCTCTCCACCTGGCAGAAGCTGGCACCCTTCGCCCTAATTTACCAGATCGCCCCAGCAACACAACCCGCGCTCCTCTTCACCCTAGGGGTACTATCAGCAATAGTCGGAGGTTGGGGAGGCCTAAACCAAACCCAACTACGGAAAATCCTAGCATACTCATCAATCGCCCACCTGGGGTGAATAATTATTGTACTACAAATAATGCCCAACCTCACACTCCTGGCCCTAACCATGTACATCCTAATGACAGCGGCAATATTCATGACTCTCAAAACCACCACATCCACGAAGATCAACACATTAGCACTAGCATGACCAAAGACCCCAGTCCTCACCACCCTCACCATACTGACCCTGCTCTCGCTTGGGGGTCTTCCCCCACTAACAGGATTCATGCCAAAATGATTAATTATTCAAGAGCTGGCCAAGCAAGACCTAGCAATTGCTGCCACCACAATAGCAATAACAGCACTATTAAGCCTGTTTTTCTACCTACGCCTGTGCTACGCAATAACCATGACAATCTCCCCCAACACAAACAATACGGCCACATCATGACGGCTAAACTCTCTCCAAACTAACCTCCCCCTCGCCATCGCCACAGCAGGAGCGATTATGCTACTCCCGATAACACCCACGATCCTCAACCTAATTCACTAGGGACTTAGGATAGAACTAAGACCAAGAGCCTTCAAAGCCCTAAGCAGGAGTGAAAGTCTCCTAGTCCCTGATAAGACCTGCGGGACTTTATCCCACATCTTCTGAATGCAACCCAGACACTTTAATTAAGCTAAAGCCTTACTAGATGAGAAGGCCTCGATCCTACAATCTCTTAGTTAACAGCTAAGCGCTCTACCAGCGAGCATTCATCTATAACCCTCCTCCCGCCGCCGGGGAGTAAGGCGGGAGGAGGCCCCGGCAGGCTGTCAAGCCTACACCTTCAGGTTTGCAATCTGACGTGCTTTTCACCACGGAGCCTGATAAGGAGAGGAATTAAACCTCTGTTCATGGAGCTACAACCCACCGCTTAAACATTCAGCCACCTTACCTGTGGCAATCACCCGTTGATTCTTTTCTACTAACCACAAAGACATTGGTACCCTATACCTAATTTTCGGTGCCTGAGCCGGAATAGTCGGGACAGCACTAAGCCTCCTGATCCGAGCCGAATTAAGCCAACCCGGGGCGCTTCTGGGAGACGACCAGATTTATAATGTCATCGTCACAGCACACGCCTTTGTAATAATCTTCTTTATAGTAATGCCAATCATAATTGGTGGCTTTGGAAACTGACTGATCCCTCTCATGATCGGAGCCCCTGACATGGCGTTTCCCCGAATAAATAATATAAGCTTCTGACTTCTACCACCCTCTTTCCTGCTGTTGTTGGCCTCTTCTGGAGTGGAAGCAGGAGCGGGGACCGGATGAACCGTCTATCCGCCCCTGGCGGGAAACCTCGCCCACGCGGGAGCATCCGTCGACCTAACCATCTTCTCCCTCCACCTTGCAGGTGTGTCTTCTATCCTGGGTGCTATCAACTTTATTACTACAATTATTAACATGAAACCGCCAGCAATAACACAATACCAAACGCCACTATTCGTTTGAGCAGTACTGATCACCGCCGTTCTTCTCCTCCTATCGCTGCCAGTGCTAGCTGCTGGCATCACAATGCTGCTAACAGACCGAAACCTGAACACAACCTTCTTTGACCCGGCAGGCGGAGGAGACCCAATCCTTTACCAACACCTATTCTGGTTCTTCGGGCACCCAGAAGTATACATTCTAATTCTCCCAGGCTTCGGAATAATCTCACACATCGTAGCCTACTATGCAGGCAAAAAAGAACCATTCGGCTACATGGGCATAGTATGGGCAATGATGGCTATTGGTCTTCTTGGCTTTATCGTATGGGCACACCACATGTTCACGGTAGGAATGGATGTAGACACACGTGCCTACTTTACTTCTGCTACAATAATTATCGCCATCCCAACAGGTGTAAAAGTTTTCAGCTGACTAGCCACCCTACACGGAGGCTCAATCAAATGAGACACCCCTCTTCTATGAGCCCTAGGGTTTATCTTCCTCTTCACCGTCGGCGGACTAACAGGTATCGTACTAGCAAACTCATCACTAGATATTGTCCTGCACGACACCTATTACGTAGTTGCCCACTTCCACTACGTCCTATCAATAGGAGCTGTTTTCGCCATCATGGGGGCATTCGTCCACTGATTCCCTCTCTTCACAGGTTATACGCTTCACAGTACATGAACAAAAATCCACTTCGGAGTAATGTTCGTAGGTGTCAACCTAACTTTCTTCCCCCAGCACTTCCTGGGCCTAGCCGGAATACCACGACGGTACTCAGATTACCCAGACGCATACACCCTCTGAAACACGGTGTCTTCTATCGGATCAATGGTCTCTCTCGTAGCCGTAATCATATTCCTATTTATTCTATGAGAAGCCTTTGCCGCTAAACGGGAAGTCCTAGCCGTAGAATTAACAGCAACAAACATTGAGTGACTTCATGGCTGCCCTCCACCATATCACACATTCGAAGAGCCAGCCTTCGTACAAATACAATATACATTCACGCACCCCGACCTTTTAAACCCAGCCTACTACTGACGAGGAAGGAAGGAATTGAACCCCCATATGCCGAATTCAAGCCGGCCGCATAACCACTCTGCCACTTTCTCTCCCACATAAGACACTAGTAAAACTGATATTACACTGCCTTGTCAAGGCAGAATTGTAGGTTAAACCCCTGCGTGCCTTGAGCTAAAAGCTATAATGGCACATCCCTCCCAACTAGGATTCCAAGACGCGGCCTCACCTGTAATAGAAGAACTTCTCCACTTCCACGACCACGCACTAATAATCGTATTCCTAATCAGTACCCTAGTGCTTTACATTATTGTAGCCATGGTTTCTACCAAACTAACAGACAAATTTACAATTGACTCCCAAGAAATTGAGATTGTGTGAACCGTACTTCCCGCAGTAATTCTCATCCTTATTGCTCTCCCATCCCTACGAATTCTATACCTGATAGACGAAATCAACGACCCACACCTGACAATCAAAGCCATGGGCCACCAATGATACTGAAGCTATGAGTATACAGACTACCAAGACTTAGGTTTTGACTCATATATAATCCCAACACAAGACCTAACACCAGGACAATTCCGACTACTAGAAACTGACCATCGAATGGTAGTCCCAATAGAATCCCCTGTACGAGTACTAGTCTCAGCTGAAGACGTCCTTCACTCGTGAGCAGTCCCAGCCCTCGGAGTAAAAATGGACGCAGTCCCAGGACGCCTAAACCAGACAGCATTCATCGCCTCCCGCCCAGGACTCTACTATGGACAATGCTCTGAAATTTGCGGAGCAAACCACAGTTTTATACCAATTGTTGTTGAAGCAGTTCCACTAGAGCACTTTGAAAACTGATCTTCACTAATACTAGAAGACGCCTCACTAAGAAGCTAAACAGGTAGTAGCGTTAGCCTTTTAAGCTAAAGATTGGTGACTCCTAATCACCCCTAGTGACATGCCTCAATTGAACCCTGCCCCCTGATTTGCAATCCTAGTCTTCTCGTGATTAGTATTCTTAACCATCATCCCAACGAAAGTAATAGCACACTCTTTCATAAATGAGCCCAGCACCCAAAGTGCAGAAAAACCCAAACCAGAACCCTGAAACTGACCATGGCATTAAGCTTCTTCGACCAATTTGCAAGCCCCACATACCTGAAAGTTCCACTTATCGCCCTGGCAATCGCCCTACCGTGAGTGCTATACCCCACCCCAACTTCTCGCTGACTAAACAACCGGCTGCTGACACTACAAGGATGGTTTATTAACCGATTCACCCAGCAGCTCCTCCTGCCACTAAATGTTGGAGGACATAAATGAGCACTATTACTCGCCTCTTTAATAGTTTTTCTCCTTACACAGAACCTTCTAGGACTCCTGCCCTACACCTTCACCCCAACAACACAGCTCTCCCTTAACATAGGATTTGCCGTCCCACTGTGACTAGCGACAGTCATCATCGGAATACGGAACCAACCTACTGCCGCACTCGGACACCTACTACCAGAAGGAACCCCAGTCCCTCTAATTCCAGTCCTGATTATCATCGAAACCATCAGCTTGTTCATCCGCCCCCTTGCTTTAGGGGTACGACTGACCGCCAACCTCACCGCGGGGCACTTATTAATTCAACTGATTGCCACCGCTGTATTTGTTTTATTACCTATAATACCAACGGTAGCAATCCTGACGGCAGTTGTCCTATTCCTCCTCACGCTACTAGAAGTAGCAGTCGCCATGATCCAAGCTTACGTATTTGTACTACTACTAAGCCTCTACCTACAAGAAAACGTCTAATGGCACACCAAGCACACGCATATCACATAGTCGACCCAAGCCCCTGACCCCTGACCGGTGCAGTAGCCGCCCTCCTTATGACATCCGGCCTAGCAATCTGATTCCACTTCCATTCCGTCACTCTCATAACACTAGGACTAGTCCTACTACTACTAACCATGTACCAATGATGACGAGACATCGTCCGAGAAGGCACATTCCAAGGACACCACACACCCCCCGTACAAAAAGGGCTACGCTACGGAATGATCCTATTTATCACATCAGAAGTTTTCTTCTTCTTAGGCTTCTTCTGAGCCTTCTACCACTCAAGCCTCGCACCCACCCCTGAACTAGGAGGCTGCTGACCTCCAACAGGGATTACCACACTAGACCCATTCGAAGTCCCCCTACTCAACACCGCTGTCCTTCTTGCCTCAGGCGTCACAGTAACCTGAGCCCACCACAGCCTAATAGAAGGAGAACGTAAACAAGCCATTCAATCCCTCGCCCTAACAATTTTACTAGGCTTCTACTTTACGCTTCTGCAAGCAATAGAATACTACGAGGCCCCTTTCACAATTGCCGACGGAGTGTACGGCTCAACTTTTTTCGTGGCCACAGGCTTCCACGGCCTACATGTAATTGTCGGCTCCACTTTCCTAGCAGTCTGCCTTCTACGACAGATCCAATACCACTTTACATCACAACACCACTTTGGGTTCGAAGCTGCTGCTTGATACTGACACTTCGTCGATGTAGTGTGACTCTTCCTCTACGTATCCATCTACTGATGAGGCTCATAATCTTTCTAGTATTAATGCTAGTACAAGTGACTTCCAATCATTTAGTCCTGGTTAAACCCCAGGGAAAGATAATGAATCTTCTCACAACGATCCTTGCTATCACTACAATCTTATCCTTAGTACTAATTATTGTATCCTTTTGACTCCCCCAAATAAGCCCCGACTCAGAAAAGCTATCACCTTACGAATGCGGCTTTGACCCGTTAGGATCTGCCCGGCTACCGTTTTCCCTACGATTCTTCCTTGTTGCCATCCTATTCCTCCTCTTCGACCTAGAAATTGCCTTGCTCCTCCCTCTGCCATGGGGAGACCAACTCCTTTCCCCAACCGAAACCCTATTTTGAGCCACCGCAATCCTAATCCTGCTAACCCTTGGCCTAATCTACGAATGAACACAAGGCGGCCTCGAATGGGCTGAGTAGATGATTAGTCCAAAGTAAGACCACTGATTTCGGCTCAGTAAACTATGGTTCAAGTCCATAATCATCTTATGACCCCAGTACATTTCAGCTTCAGCTCCGCATTCATCCTAGGATTAACAGGACTGGCCCTCCACCGCACACACCTCCTCTCAGCTCTCCTATGCTTAGAAGGAATAATGCTATCCCTATTCATCGCCCTATCTCTATGAGCACTCCGACTAGAATCAGTTATCTTCTCCACAGCCCCAATGCTTCTACTAGCATTCTCAGCATGCGAAGCTAGCGCGGGCCTGGCTCTGCTAGTTGCCACCTCCCGAACCCACGGAACAGACCGTCTCCAAAACCTAAGCCTCCTACAATGCTAAAAATTCTAGTGCCAACGCTGATACTTTTCCCCACAACATGACTTGCCCCAAAAAAATGACTATGAACTTCAACAACCGCACAAAGCCTGCTCATCGCCCTCTTCAGCTTAACCTGGCTAAAATGAACAGCAGAGACAGGATGAACCACATCCAACTTTTACCTCGCAACAGACCCCCTGTCCACGCCCCTGTTAGTACTGACCTGCTGACTCCTACCACTAATAATTCTAGCAAGCCAAAACCACATCTCACCAGAACCAGTCAACCGCCAACGAACATACATCACCCTACTAATCTCGCTCCAAGCTCTACTTATTATAGCCTTCGGAGCAACCGAGATCATCATGTTTTATGTTATATTCGAAGCCACCCTGATTCCAACCCTAATTATTATTACACGCTGAGGCAACCAAACAGAACGGCTCAATGCGGGCACATATTTCTTGTTTTACACGCTGGCTGGCTCCCTGCCCCTGCTAGTTGCACTCCTAACACTACAGAAAGACGTCGGCACCCTCTCTATGCTGACCATCCAGTACTCCCAACCCATCACATCAAACTCCTGAGGCAGTAAGATCTGATGAGCAGCATGCCTAGTAGCATTCCTGGTGAAAATGCCACTTTATGGCGTCCACCTGTGACTACCTAAAGCCCACGTAGAAGCCCCAATTGCTGGATCTATAGTCCTAGCCGCCGTATTACTAAAACTTGGAGGCTACGGCATAATACGCATGATGATTATACTTACGCCCATAACCAAAGAGCTGGCATATCCTTTCATCATCCTAGCCCTCTGAGGAATCATCATAACAGGGTCAATTTGCTTACGACAAACAGACCTAAAATCAATAATTGCCTACTCATCCGTAAGCCACATGGGCCTCGTAGCCGGAGGAATCCTAATCCAAACCCCCTGAGGATTTACAGGGGCCATCATCCTAATAATCGCCCACGGCCTCGTATCATCAGCACTATTCTGCTTAGCAAACACCAACTACGAACGAGTACACAGCCGAACACTTCTACTCGCCCGAGGCCTACAAATAATCCTCCCCCTCATGGCCGCATGATGATTCATTGCAAACCTAGCCAACCTAGCCCTCCCTCCACTGCCTAATCTAATAGGAGAACTAATAATCATTACATCAATGTTCAACTGGTCCTACTGAACCATCTTACTAACTGGGCTCGGAACCCTAATTACTGCCAGCTATTCACTATACATGTTCCTCATGACACAACGAGGCCCGACCCCAAACCACATCATTGCCCTAGAACCTTCCCACACTCGCGAACACCTGCTAATAGCACTACACCTAATCCCCGTCATCCTCCTAGTACTAAAACCCGAACTAATATGAGGTTGATGCTTCTGTAGACATAGTTTAAGCAAAACGTTAGGCCGTGACTCTAAAAATAGGAGATAAAGTCTTCTTGTCTGCCGAGAGAGGCCGGGGGCACTAAGAACTGCTAATTCTTCAGAACCATGGTTCAACTCCATGGGTCACTCGTGCTTCTAAAGGATAATAGTCCATCCGTTGGTCTTAGGAACCAAAGACTCTTGGTGCAACTCCAAGTAGAAGCTATGCACCCTACAACTTTGATCTTCAGCTCAACCCTACTAACCATCTTCGCACTACTTATCTTTCCACTTTTCACCACCCTCAACCCCACCCCGCAAAAGAAGGACTGGGCCATTACACACGTCAAAACCGCAGTACAAATAGCCTTCTTTATCAGTCTCCTGCCCCTCTTCATCTTCCTAGACCAAGGCATGGAGACAATCACAACAAACTGACAATGAATAAATACAGCAACCTTTGACATCAACACCAGCTTTAAATTCGACCAGTACTCAATTATCTTCACCCCAGTAGCCCTCTACGTGACCTGATCCATCCTAGAATTTGCCTCATGATACATACACGCAGACCCAAACATAAACCGATTCTTCAAATACTTACTGCTATTCCTGGTAGCCATAATTATCCTAGTCACAGCAAACAACATATTCCAGCTGTTCATTGGATGGGAAGGAGTGGGCATCATATCCTTCCTCCTGATCGGATGATGATACGGACGTGCAGATGCCAACACCGCCGCATTACAAGCCGTGATCTACAACCGTGTAGGAGACATCGGACTAATCCTAAGCATAGCCTGATTTGCCATAAACCTAAATTCATGAGAAATTCAACAAATATTCATTACCTCTAAAAACATAGACCTCACCCTCCCATTAATAGGGCTAATCCTGGCAGCGACAGGAAAATCAGCCCAGTTCGGACTACACCCTTGGCTTCCATCAGCAATGGAAGGCCCAACACCTGTCTCTGCCCTACTGCACTCAAGCACTATGGTCGTAGCAGGAATCTTCCTACTAATCCGGCTCCACCCCCTAATAGAAAATAACCAAACAGCCCTAACCACCTGCCTCTGCCTAGGTGCTCTAACCACTCTCTTTACCGCCACCTGCGCCCTAACACAAAACGACATCAAAAAAATCGTTGCATTCTCTACATCCAGCCAGCTCGGACTAATAATAGTTACCATCGGCTTGAACCAACCACAACTCGCCTTCCTGCACATCTGCACCCATGCCTTCTTCAAGGCCATGCTCTTCCTGTGCTCAGGGTCTGTAATCCACAGCCTAAATGACGAACAAGATATCCGAAAAATAGGAGGACTACACAACTTCCTGCCCTTCACCTCCTCTTGCTTGACCATTGGAAGCCTGGCCCTCACAGGAACCCCCTTCCTCGCAGGATTCTTCTCCAAGGACGCTATCATCGAGGCCCTAAACACATCCTACCTAAACGCCTGAGCCCTAACACTCACCCTAGTCGCCACCTCATTTACTGCAGTATACAGCTTCCGAGTCATCTTTTTCGCATCCATGAAATCACCACGGTTCCTGCCCCTGTCACCGATCAACGAAAACAACCCATCAGTAATCAACCCGATCAAACGGCTAGCATGGGGAAGTATTGTTGCCGGACTTATTATTACTTCAAACTTCCTGCCCACAAAAACACCCATCATGACAATACCCGCCGCACTAAAAATAAGCGCCCTATTAGTAACTATCACAGGCCTGCTAGTAGCCATGGAACTGGCTAACTTAACCAACAAACAGTTCAAAACAAACCCAACCATGCCCGCCCACAATTTCTCCAATATACTAGGATACTTCCCAGCAGTAGTTCACCGAATAACCCCAAAAATTAACCTAGTACTAGGGCAAACAGTGGCCTCCCAACTAGTGGACCAAACCTGATTCGAAAAAGCGGGACCGAAAGGGGTCGCTTCCAACCAACTTCCCATGGTAAAACTGGTCAACGACGCCCAACGAGGAATGATCAAGACCTACCTAAGTATTTTCCTATTAACCACCGCCCTAGCCACTGCCGCAATGACCTCCTATTAAACAGCTCGCAGGGCCCCCCGGCTTAACCCACGAGTCAACTCCAACACAACAAACAGAGTCACCAGAAGAACTCATCCACAAACAATCAGCATGCCCCCACCCAACGAATCATTAAAGCCACCCCACTAAATCCCTCGCAACACAGAAAATCTTTGAACTCATCAACCACAAACCAAGAATTACTGTACCACCCAACTTGACAACCACCCTCAACTAAAGCCACCCCCAGGACATAAATTACAACATAGCTAAGGACGGACCAATCCCCCCAAGACTCCGGATAGGGCTCAGCTGCCAAAGCAGCCGAATAAGCAAACACTACCAGCATTCCCCCTAAATAGATTAAAAATAAAATTAAAGACAAAAAAGACCCGCCATGGCCAACCAACACCCCACAACCTACCGCAGCCGCCACAACCAGCCCCAGGGCCGCAAAATACGGAGCAGGATTAGAAGCCACAGCAACGAGCCCCAGCACCAACCCAATCAGAAACAGAAAAATAAGATAAGTCATAATTTCTACTCGGACTTTAACCAAGACCAATGACTTGAAAAACCACCGTTGTTATTCAACTATAGAAACCTTTAATGGCAATCCTTCGAAAAACCCACCCACTATTAAAAATCGCCAACAGCGCCCTAGTAGACCTACCCGCCCCCTCCAACATTTCAGCATGATGAAACTTCGGATCTCTCTTAGGTCTATGTCTGGCATCACAAATCGTTACAGGACTTTTCCTGGCAATACACTATACATCTGACATCTCAACCGCCTTCTCTTCAGTAGCACACATCTGCCGAGACGTAAACTTCGGCTGACTAATCCGAAACCTCCACGCAAACGGAGCCTCTTTCTTCTTCGTATGCATCTACCTCCACATCGGCCGAGGCCTGTACTACGGATCCTACCTATACAAAGAGACATGAAACATCGGAGTCGTCCTACTACTGCTAGTTATAATAACTGCCTTCGTAGGCTATGTCCTACCGTGAGGACAAATGTCCTTCTGAGGTGCAACCGTAATCACCAACCTCTTATCCGCCGTGCCCTACGTAGGAGACACACTAGTACAATGAATTTGAGGCGGCTTCTCCGTAGACAAAGCTACGCTAACACGGTTCTTCGCCTTCCACTTCCTACTCCCCTTTGTAGTAGCAGCAGCTACAATACTACACCTGTTATTCCTACATGAAACAGGCTCTAATAACCCAATCGGAATTAATTCAAACGCCGACAAAATCCCCTTCCACCCCTACTACACCTACAAAGACCTCCTCGGATTTGCCATTCTCATTACAGCCCTAGCAGCCCTATCACTCTTTTCACCAAACCTTCTTGGGGACCCAGAGAATTTCACACCCGCCAACCCTCTGGTAACCCCTCCCCACATCAAACCAGAATGGTACTTCCTATTTGCCTACGCCATCCTACGATCCATTCCAAACAAACTAGGCGGCGTCCTCGCCCTTCTCTTCTCAATCCTAGTCCTACTATTAGTACCTTTCCTCCACACCTCAAAACTACGCAGCATAACTTTCCGCCCCATCTCACAATTCCTACTATGAACCCTCGTAGCAGATGTTGCCGTACTTACATGAATTGGAGGAATGCCAGTGGAACACCCATACATCATCATCGGACAAGTGGCATCTGCCCTATACTTCGCACTATTCCTGATCCTTATGCCACTAGCGGGAGTCGTGGAAAACAAAATACTCAAATTAAGCTGCACTCAGTAGCTTAGACGACAAAGCACCGGTCTTGTAATCCGGAGCCGGAGGCTAAAATCCTCCCTAGTGCTTACTCAGAGAAAGGAGATTCTAACTCCCACCCTTAACTCCCAAAGCTAAGATTCTAAGTTAAACTATCCTCTGCTGTTATATTAGCTACCTCCAAATGAGAGTGCATACTATGTATAATATTACATATATATATGTACTAGTACATACTATGTATTATATTACATACATACATGTACTAGTACATAATATGTATTATATTACATATTATGAATACATGTACTAGTACATGTAGTGTATTATCTTACATAAAAGTGATTGCAATCATATACACATCATGTGTTGTTTACATCCCAATGTCGAATTCCACATGAACTCCTTGTCGGCAGAGCGAGACATGATTGATTCCTCCAGATAATCCACCAAAAACATATTCTATGTAAGACCAACCCAAAATGTAGAGCAAATTCAATTGCAGTAAGAAATCACCAACGAATGTAAAAGCGCATAATA